GTTAATGTAGCTTATTCAAAGCAAAGCACTGAAAATGCTTAGATGGATGCAAGCATCCCATAAACAACAAAAGGTTTGGTCCTGGCCTTATAATTAGTTGGAGGCAGAATTACACATGCAAATTTCCATAAACCAGTGTCAAATCCCACGGAGTTTTTTTTAACTCCTAGGAGAGGGTATCAAGTACATTCAATAGCTAAAGACGCCTTGCCTAGCCACGCCCCCACGGGACCCAGCAGTGATAAAAATTAAGCAATGAACGAAAGTTTGACTAAGCCATGCCTCTTTAAGGGTTGGTAAATTTCGTGCCAGCCACCGCGGTCATACGATTAACCCAAACTAATTATTCTCGGCGTAAAACGTGTTACTAGAAATATGCAAAATAGAATTAAAATCCATCCAATATGTGAAAATTCATCGCTGGACCTAAAACCAATGACGAAAGTAATTCTAATAAGCCTGATACACGATAGCTAAGGTACAAACTGGGATTAGATACCCCACTATGCTTAGCCCTAAACCTCAATAATTTAGAAACAAAAATATTTGCCTGAGAACTACTGGCCACAGCTTAAAACTCAAAGGACTTGGCGGTACTTTATATCCATCTAGAGGAGCCTGTTCTATAATCGATAAACCCCGTTATACCTCACCACCCCTTGCTAATACAGCCTATATACCGCCATCTTCAGCAAACCCTAAAAAGGAGCAAAAGTAAGCAAGAGAATCACCATAAAAACGTTAGGTCAAGGTGTAGCCAATGAGGTGGGAAGCAATGGGCTACATTTTCTTACAAAGAACATTACGCTACCCTTTATGAAACTAAAGGACAAAGGAGGATTTAGTAGTAAATTAAGAATAGAGTGCTTAATTGAATAGAGCAATGAAGTACGTACACACCGCCCGTCACCCTCCTCAAACTAAATAAACGAAAACTATACATAATTACATCAAACTTTTACGAGAGGAGATAAGTCGTAACAAGGTAAGCATACTGGAAAGTGTGCTTGGAATAACCATGCTGTAGCTTAATTAACAAAGCATCTGGCCTACACCCAGAAGACTCCACAACTAATGGACATCATGAACTAAGCCTAGCCCTAATAAACTCTAAATTAAACCATACATCATAATAAAACAAACCATTTGACAAAAGAAAGTATTGGAGAAAGAAATCTACTTCAGGAGCTATAGAGAAAGTACCGCAAGGGAAAGATGAAAGAACACTTAAAAGTAAAAATAAGCAAAGATTAGACCTTGTACCTTTTGCATAATGAGTTAACTAGAAAACATCTAACTAAGAGATCTTGAGCTAGATACCCCGAAACCAAACGAGCTACCTAAGAGCAGTACAAAGAACCAACCCGTCTATGTAGCAAAATAGTGGGATGACTCCTAGGTAGAGGTGAAAAGCCTACCGAGCTTGGTGATAGCTGGTTGCCCGATAAAGAATTTCAGTTCAACTTTAAGATTGCCATAGGAATAAAAAAAATCAAAATGTAATCTTAAATTTTAGCCTGAAGAGGGACAGCTCTTCAGGAACGGAAACAACCTCATATAGTGAATAAACCCTGTCTACTTAAACCATTGTTGGCCTAAAAGCAGCCACCAATAAAGAAAGCGTTAAAGCTCAACACTACAAACCCTTAATACCATAAATCACAATGAATTCCTATAAATACTAATCGGGCTAATCTATAACTATATAGATGAAATACTGTTAACATGAGTAACAAGAACACCGTTCTCCAAGCACAAGCCTATAACAACCCGGATGACCATTGTTAGTTAACATAATTAGGTTAACACACCACCAATAAAGCTAACCTAAACACGAAATGTTGACCCAACACAGGCGTGCAACAAGGAAAGATTAAAAGAAGTAAAAGGAACTCGGCAAACAAGAATCCCGCCTGTTTACCAAAAACATCACCTCTAGCATAGAAAGTATTAGAGGCACTGCCTGCCCAGTGACAAGAGTTCAACGGCCGCGGTATCCTGACCGTGCAAAGGTAGCATAATCACTTGTTCCTTAATTGGGGACTGGAATGAATGGCCACACGAGGATTCAACTGTCTCTTACCTCTAATCAGTGAAATTGACCTCCCCGTGAAGAGGCGGGGATAAAATAATAAGACGAGAAGACCCTATGGAGCTTTAATTTACTGACTTAGCTATACAATTAATTACCCTAATGGACCAAAAAAAAAGAAGTAAGCCAGAAATTTCGGTTGGGGTGACCTCGGAGAATAAAACAACCTCCGAATGATTTTAACCAAGACCCACAAGTCAAAGTATTCAAAATCAAATTGACCCAATTCATTTGATCAACGGACCAAGTTACCCTAGGGATAACAGCGCAATCCTATTCAAGAGTTCATATCGACAATTAGGGTTTACGACCTCGATGTTGGATCAGGACATCCCAATGGTGCAGCAGCTATTAATGGTTCGTTTGTTCAACGATTAAAGTCCTACGTGATCTGAGTTCAGACCGGAGTAATCCAGGTCGGTTTCTATCTATTAGCTATTTCTCCCAGTACGAAAGGACCAGAGAAATAAGGCCTCCTTAACACAAGCGCCTTAAAACTAATATATGAAATTATCTTAATTTAGTAAGTTTGCTTAACGACACCCTAGACAAGGGTTTTATTAGGGTGGCAGAGCCAGGAAATTGCGTAAGATTTAAAACCTTGTCCCCAGAGGTTCAAATCCTCTCCCTAATAGTGTATTTCATCAACATCCTAATGCTCTTAGTACCAGTACTAATTGCCATAGCATTCCTTACTTTAGTAGAACGAAAAATCCTAGGCTATATGCAACTACGAAAAGGCCCAAACATCGTAGGGCCCTACGGAGTCCTTCAACCATTTGCAGACGCCATAAAACTATTCATTAAAGAACCCCTTCGCCCCCTAGCTACCTCTACAACCCTATTTATTATTGCCCCAACTCTATCTCTATCACTAGCCCTAAGCCTCTGGATTCCACTCCCCATACCACACCCCCTAGTCAACCTAAACTTAGGAATCCTATTTATCCTGGCCACATCAAGTCTTTCAGTGTATTCCATCCTATGATCAGGCTGAGCGTCCAACTCCAAATACTCAATATTCGGAGCCCTACGAGCAGTCGCACAAACAATTTCATACGAAGTAACAATAGCAATTATTCTCCTATCTGTACTCTTAATAAACGGGTCCTTCTCAATTCAGTCTCTTATTTACACGCAAGAACAATTGTGACTTCTGGCACCAGCTTGACCGCTAGCCATAATATGATTCATCTCAACCCTAGCAGAAACAAACCGAGCTCCATTCGACCTAACAGAAGGAGAATCAGAATTAGTCTCAGGTTTCAACGTAGAGTATGCCGCCGGACCTTTCGCCCTATTTTTCATAGCCGAGTATATGAACATTATCCTAATAAATGCCCTATCAACAATTGTATTCATGGGCCCATTCCATGATTTCAACAACCCAGAACTCTACACCATAAACTTCATATTAAAAACCCTAATACTGACAACCCTTTTCCTGTGAATCCGAGCCTCCTACCCACGATTCCGATATGACCAACTAATACACCTTCTATGAAAAAACTTCCTACCATTAACCCTAGCTCTATGCATATGACATATCTCCACCCCAATTTTCATAGCAAGCATCCCACCCTACACCTAGAAATATGTCTGAAAAAAGAGTTACTTTGATAGAGTAAATTATAGAGGTTTAAATCCTCTTATTTCTAGAACAATAGGAATTGAACCTATACCTGAGAATCCAAAATTCTCCGTGCTACCCATTACACCCCATTCTAAAGTAAGGTCAGCTAATAAAGCTATCGGGCCCATACCCCGAAAATGTTGGTTTAAACCCTTCCCGTACTAATTAATCCAATCACACTTACAATCATTTACTCAACCATTATAATCGGCCCAGTAATTACTATACTCAGCTCCAACTTATTTGTCATATGAATTGGACTAGAAATAAACTTACTAGCCCTTATCCCGCTCATAATATACAACTCCAACCCACGCTCCACCGAAGCAGCAACTAAATATTTCCTTACACAAGCAACCGCCTCAATAATTCTCCTATTATCCATCCTTATCAACTTCAAACAGTTAGGATTATGAACATTCCAACCCGAAACCAGCGACACCATCATAACAATTACCTTTATCTCTCTAGCAATCAAGCTGGGATTAGCCCCCTTCCACTCATGACTTCCTGAGGTCACACAAGGCATTAAACTTGACGTAGGGCTTATTCTACTAACATGACAAAAAATCGCCCCACTAGCTATCCTATCACAATTCTATGAGCTAATGAATTATAACCTACTAATTCTCTCTGCCATTATCTCAGTTGTAGTAGGAGCATGAAACGGACTTAACCAAACACAAACACGAAAAATTATAGCCTACTCATCCATCGCCCACATAGGCTGAATAATCTCCATTCTACCCTATAATCCGTCACTAACAACTCTAAACCTACTAATCTACATCATAATAACCATCCCCATATTCTTTATTCTCCACACCCACTCATTTACATCAATTACTTCCATGTCACTAATATGAAATAAAATACCAATAGCCCTACCCATAATCTCACTAATTCTGCTATCAACAGGAGGACTACCACCACTCACAGGATTCCTACCAAAGTGAGCCATTATCACCGAACTTATAACAAACAATAACCTATCCTTAGCCACATTAATAGCAATAACCGCCTTAATCAACCTATTCTTTTATACACGACTAATTTACTCAACCTCACTAACAACCTTTCCAAGTAATAATAACTCCAAAATATTTATCCACCAAAACTATATGAAAAACAACAATATGTTAACTCCAATGATAGTCATTAGCACAATGGTACTTCCCCTATCCCCCCTACTTCTATAATAGAAGTTTAGGATAACTAGTCCAAGAGCCTTCAAAGCCCTAAGTAAACCCATAAAGTTTAACTTCTGATAAGGACTGCAAGACTACATCTTACATCTAATGAGTGCAAATCAATCGCTTTAATTAAGCTAAATCCTCTACTAGATTGATAGGACTTAAACCTATAAACTTTTAGTTAACAGCTAAACACCTTATTATGGCTTCAATCTACTTCTCCCGCCTATCAGGGGGGGGGGGGGGGCGGGAGAAGCCTTAGTAGAGTTAGTCCTCTACACCTTCGAATTTGCAATTCGATGTGATTATCACCTTAAGGCTTGGTAAAAAGAGGGCTTAACCTCTGTGCTTAGATTTACAGTCTAATGCTCTACTCAGCCATTTTACCTATGTTCATTAACCGCTGATTATTTTCTACCAATCACAAAGACATCGGGACCCTTTATTTACTCTTTGGGGCCTGAGCGGGAATAGTAGGAACAGCCCTTAGCATCCTAATTCGGGCAGAACTTGGCCAACCAGGCGCCCTATTAGGTGACGACCAAATCTATAACGTTATCGTTACAGCCCACGCATTTGTTATAATTTTCTTCATAGTTATACCAATAATGATTGGAGGTTTCGGCAACTGGCTTGTCCCACTAATAATCGGGGCACCAGACATGGCATTCCCACGAATGAATAATATGAGTTTCTGACTTCTGCCACCGTCATTTCTCCTGTTACTAGCATCATCAATAGTAGAAGCCGGAGCAGGGACAGGCTGAACTGTCTACCCGCCACTAGCCGGCAATTTAGCACACGCTGGGGCATCTGTTGACCTCACTATTTTTTCATTACACCTAGCAGGTGTGTCTTCAATCCTTGGGGCAATTAATTTCATTACCACTATCATCAATATGAAACCACCAGCCATAACACAGTATCAGACCCCATTATTCGTTTGATCAGTACTAATCACTGCTGTCCTACTACTTCTTTCCCTCCCTGTCCTAGCCGCAGGGATCACAATACTCTTAACAGACCGTAATCTAAATACCACTTTCTTCGACCCAGCTGGAGGAGGGGACCCAATCCTCTACCAACATCTATTCTGATTTTTTGGTCACCCTGAAGTATATATTCTTATTCTCCCTGGCTTTGGAATCATCTCCCATATTGTAACTTACTACTCAGGAAAAAAAGAACCATTTGGGTATATGGGTATAGTCTGAGCTATAATGTCTATCGGGTTCCTTGGATTCATCGTTTGAGCCCACCACATATTCACAGTAGGGCTTGACGTAGACACACGAGCCTACTTTACATCAGCCACAATAATTATCGCTATCCCAACAGGAGTCAAAGTATTTAGCTGACTAGCAACTTTACATGGGGGTAATATCAAATGATCTCCTGCAATACTATGAGCCCTAGGGTTCATTTTCCTATTTACAGTTGGAGGACTTACAGGCATTGTGCTATCCAACTCCTCCCTAGATATTGTTCTTCACGACACATACTATGTAGTTGCCCACTTCCACTACGTCCTTTCCATGGGTGCTGTATTTGCTATTATAGCTGGATTTGTACACTGATTCCCACTATTTACAGGATACACACTAGATGACATGTGAGCTAAAACCCACTTCGCCATTATGTTCGTAGGAGTAAACATAACATTCTTCCCACAACACTTCCTTGGACTATCCGGCATGCCACGACGTTATTCTGACTACCCAGATGCCTACACTACATGAAATACAGTTTCATCTATGGGATCTTTCATCTCACTGACAGCTGTCCTAATTATAATTTTCATAATTTGAGAAGCCTTCGCTTCTAAACGAGAGGTTCTCAACGTAACCCACACTTCCACAAACCTAGAGTGACTACACGGCTGTCCACCACCATATCATACATTTGAAGAGCCAACCTTTGTAAAAGTTAAATAAGAAAGGAAGGATTCGAACCCCCTAAAACTGGTTTCAAGCCAGCACCATAACCTCTATGTCTTTCTCAATGAGATATTAGTAAATAAATTACATAACTTTGTCAAAGTTAAATTATAGACTAACCTCTATATATCTTATATGGCTTATCCATTCCAACTAGGCTTACAAGATGCATCTTCACCTATTATAGAAGAATTAATAAATTTCCATGATCACACGCTTATAATCGTATTTCTAATCAGCTCTTTAGTTCTATACATTATTACTCTCATGCTAACAACAAAACTTACTCACACCAGTACTATAGATGCTCAAGAAGTAGAGACCATTTGAACCATCCTACCAGCCGTAATCTTGATCCTAATTGCTCTGCCCTCCCTACGAATCCTATATATAATAGACGAAATTAACAACCCAGCCCTCACAGTAAAAACAATAGGCCACCAATGGTACTGAAGCTATGAATACACAGACTACGAAGACCTCTGCTTTGACTCATATATAATCCCTACTTCTGACCTAAAGCCCGGAGAACTTCGCCTCCTAGAAGTAGACAACCGAGTAGTTCTACCCATAGAACTTCCAATCCGGATGCTAATCTCATCCGAAGACGTCCTTCACTCATGAGCCGTCCCTTCCCTGGGTCTTAAAACAGACGCTATCCCAGGACGTCTAAACCAAGCAACCATCTCATCCAACCGCCCTGGGTTGTTCTACGGCCAATGCTCAGAAATCTGCGGATCCAACCATAGCTTTATACCTATTGTACTTGAAATAGTCCCTCTAAAAAACTTTGAAGACTGATCCTTATCAATAATCTAATTACACTACGAAGCTTAGAGCGTTAACCTTTTAAGTTAAAGTTAGAGATGATTAATCTCCGTAGTGAATGCCACAACTGGACACATCTACATGATTCATTACTGTCCTGTCAACTACAATCACCCTATTCATTCTTATACAACTGAAAATCTCACTCCATAACTTCCCACAGACACCATCAGTCAAATCAATTAAACTTATAAAAACAAACAACCCTTGAGAGTCAAAATGAACGAAAATTTATTCGCCTCTTTCATTACCCCTACAATAATAGGCTTTCCTATCGTCGTACTTATTATTATACTCCCATCTATACTTATAACCTCCTCCAAACGGCTAATCTCTAATCGTTTTCACTCGTTCCAACAATGATTGATTAAACTTATTATTAAACAAATAATATTAATTCACTCACCAAAAGGACGCACATGGTCACTCATACTAGTGTCCCTAATTATATTCATTGGCTCAACTAACCTTCTAGGGCTTCTACCACATACATTTACCCCAACAACACAACTATCAACAAATTTAGGTATAGCAATCCCCCTGTGAGCTGGGGCTGTTATCTTAGGCTTCCGTCACAAACTAAAAGCCTCATTAGCCCACTTTCTACCACAAGGTACCCCTATCTCACTAATCCCTATACTTATTATCATTGAAACCATTAGCCTGTTTATTCAACCTATAGCCCTAGCAGTCCGTCTCACAGCCAACATCACCGCAGGCCACTTGTTAATTCACTTAATCGGGGGTGCTACACTAGTCCTCACAAGCATTAGCCCACCAACAGCTACAATCACTTTTATCATCCTAGCCCTTCTCACCATCCTAGAATTTGCCGTAGCCCTAATTCAAGCCTATGTGTTTACCCTATTAGTAAGCCTCTACTTACATGATAACACTTAATGACCCACCAAACTCATGCTTTCCATATAGTAAACCCAAGCCCATGGCCCCTAACGGGAGCTTTCTCCGCCCTCCTATTAACCTCAGGATTAGTAATATGATTTCATTACAACTCAACCACCCTTTTAACACTAGGACTCCTAGGCAACCTACTAACCATGTATCAATGATGACGTGATGTGATCCGAGAAGGCACCTATCAAGGACATCACACGCCAATCGTGCAAAAAGGCCTACGTTACGGAATAGTCCTGTTTATCGTCTCCGAAGTATTCTTCTTTGCAGGCTTCTTCTGAGCATTTTACCACTCAAGCCTAGTCCCTACACACGACCTCGGAGGATGCTGGCCACCAACAGGAATTACACCTCTCAACCCACTAGAAGTCCCACTCCTAAACACATCAGTCTTACTAGCGTCAGGAGTATCAATTACATGAGCCCACCATAGCCTAATAGAAGGAAAACGAAACAACATAAACCAAGCCCTGCTTATCACAATCATGCTAGGAGTTTATTTCACCATTTTACAAGCCTCTGAATACTTCGAAACCTCCTTCTCTATCTCAGACGGAATTTACGGGTCCACATTCTTCATAGCAACCGGTTTTCATGGCCTACACGTAATCATTGGCTCCACCTTCTTAATTATTTGCCTACTACGACAATTAAAATACCACTTTACATCTAAACACCACTTTGGATTCGAAGCAGCAGCATGATACTGACACTTCGTAGACGTAGTTTGATTATTCCTATATGTATCCATTTATTGATGAGGATCATACTTTCTTAGTATAATCAGTACATCTGACTTCCAATCAGTTAGCTCTAGTAATAATCTAGAAGAAAGTAATTAACATAATACTTATTCTATTAGTAAACATTACCCTAGCCATTGCCCTAATTTCTATCGCCTTCTGGCTCCCCCACCTTAACACCTACACTGAAAAAGCCAACCCATATGAATGCGGATTTGACCCTATAAGCTCAGCCCGACTTCCATTCTCGATAAAATTTTTCCTAGTAGCCATTACTTTCCTACTGTTTGACCTTGAAATCGCATTACTTCTGCCACTACCCTGAGCAATGCAATTCTCAAACATGAAGACACCAATAACTATAGCATTTACTCTAATCACAATTTTAGCTCTTGGCCTAGCTTACGAATGAACACAAAAAGGCTTAGAATGAACAGAATAACTGGTAATTAGTTTAATTAAAATTAATGATTTCGACTCATTAGATTATGATAGTATCATAATTACCAAAAAATGACACCTGCAGTGCTTAACATCACACTGGCCTTCGCTTTCTCTTTATTAGGAACCCTCATATTCCGAGCCCACCTTATATCCACCCTCTTATGCCTAGAAGGGATAATACTATCACTATTTGTCCTAGCCACTATTACACCCCTAAACACACACTCAATAATTATATTCCCTATCCCCATTATTATCTTAGTCTTCGCTGCCTGCGAAGCAGCTGTAGGCCTGGCCTTACTAGCAAAAATTTCAAACACATACGGCTCTGATTTCGTCCATAACCTAAACCTCCTACAATGCTAAAAATTATTTTCCCATCTATCATACTTCTACCACTGACCTGACTTTCAAGCAACAAAAAAGTATGAACAAATGTAACAGCCTACAGCCTTATAATTAACCTTATTTCAATTAACCTTTTATGACAAAACAACGAAAACAACATCAGCTTCTCCACCATATTCTCCACAGACCCATTGTCTGCCCCACTTCTAGTCCTCACTACCTGACTTCTTCCACTAATACTCCTGGCCAGCCAAAACCACATCAAAAAAGAACCAGAATACAACAAAAAACTGTACATTTCATTACTAGTATGCCTCCAAATTCTTCTTATCATGACATTCTCTGCCAATGAACTCATCATATTTTATATCCTATTTGAAGCCACCCTAATTCCAACCCTCATCATCATCACACGATGGGGTAATCAAACAGAACGACTCAACGCCGGAGTTTACTTCCTATTTTATACACTAGTAGGATCTATCCCACTATTAATTGCCTTAATCTACATCCAAAACTCAATAGGAACCTTAAACTTCGCCCTAATAACACTAGATTGCACACCAATTAACCAAACATGATCCAACAATATACTGTGATTAGCCTGCATCATAGCCTTTATAGTTAAAATACCTTTATACGGAGTCCACCTCTGACTACCCAAGGCCCATGTAGAGGCCCCCATTGCAGGATCCATAATCCTAGCAGCAATTTTACTAAAACTAGGCGGATACGGCATAATACGAATTTCCACAATCCTGGACCCAGTAACTAAGTATATGGCATATCCATTCATCCTACTATCACTATGAGGAATAATTATAACCAGCTCCGTCTGCCTACGACAAACAGACTTAAAATCCCTCATCGCCTACTCCTCAGTAAGCCATATAGCCCTGGTAATCACAGCTATTATAATTCAAACCCCATGAAGCTTTATAGGGGCTACAGCACTAATAGTCGCCCACGGTCTGACGTCTTCGCTTCTATTCTGTTTAGCAAATACAAACTATGAACGCATCCACAGCCGAACAATAATCATAGCCCGAGGCCTACAAATAGTATTCCCACTAATAGCCACATGATGAATTATAGCAAGCTTAGCTAACCTTGCCCTACCACCAACAATCAACTTAATTGGAGAACTAATAATCACAACCTCCCTATTTTCCTGATCCAACCCATCCATCATTCTTCTAGGAACAAACATCCTCATCACCTCACTCTACTCAATCTACATAATTGTAACCACACAACGAGGCAAACTAACTAACCACATAAACAACTTACAACCCTCACACACGCGAGAATCAACACTCATGGCCCTTCACATTATACCTCTCATCCTGCTTACCATTAACCCTAAATTAATCTTGGGGCCCACATTGTGTTAATATAGTTTAAAAAAAACACCAGACTGTGAATCTGAAGATAGGATCTAGCATCCTTATTTACCAAGAAAGTATGCAAGAGCTGCTAACTCATGCCACCGTACTTAAACGTACGGCTTTCTTACTTTCATAGGATAGAAGTAATCCGTTGGTCTTAGGAACCAAAAACTTGGTGCAACTCCAAATGAAAGTAATAAACATTATTACTACCTCAATCTTTCTCATCCTTGCTCTCCTAGTATTTCCTATGGCCATTTCATTTTCCAACGTAGCAAAACATATAGACTTTCCTAACTACGTAACTTCATGTATTAAATCCGCATTTTTCATTAGTCTAATTCCCCTATCTTCCTTCTTCAACTCCGGCGCAGAACTCATAATTACAAACTGACAGTGAGTCACCATTGGATCGATCAAACTATCACTAAGCCTAAAATTCGACTTCTTCTCAATTGTCTTCCTACCAGTAGCCTTATACGTTACATGATCAATCATAGAATTTTCCATATGGTATATACACTCAGACCCTAACCTAGACCGATTCATCAAGTACCTTCTAACATTCTTAATTACTATAATTATCTTAACCACCGCTAATAACCTATTCCAACTTTTCATCGGCTGGGAAGGAGTAGGAATTATATCCTTCCTACTAATTGGGTGGTGGTACGGACGAGCCGACGCAAACACAGCCGCCCTACAAGCCATCCTGTATAATCGCATCGGTGATATTGGCCTTATTTTAGCAATAGCCTGATTCTGCACAAAAACTAACTCCTGAGAACTTCAACAAATCTTTGCCACAGATAACCCTAACACCGTCCCCCTCGCAGGACTTCTCCTAGCAGCCACAGGAAAATCAGCCCAATTCGGCCTCCACCCATGACTTCCCTCAGCCATAGAAGGCCCAACCCCTGTTTCAGCGCTACTTCACTCAAGCACTATAGTTGTTGCAGGGGTATTCTTACTAATCCGATTTCACCCCCTCATCTCCAACAACAATGTTATCTTGACAGCCATATTATGCCTAGGCGCCATAACTACTCTATTTACAGCAATCTGCGCACTCACCCAAAACGACATCAAAAAAATTGTAGCATTCTCAACATCAAGCCAACTAGGACTAATAATAGTTACATTAGGCATTAACCAGCCACACCTAGCTTTCCTACATATCTGCACCCACGCATTCTTCAAAGCCATACTATTCATGTGCGCAGGATCTATTATCCACAGCCTCAATGACGAACAGGACATTCGAAAAATAGGAGGACTAATAAAAACCATGCCATTCACATCCTCCTGCCTGACAATCGGAAGCCTAGCCCTAACAGGAATACCATTCCTCACAGGTTTCTACTCCAAAGACCTAATCATTGAAGCCGCTAACACCTGCTACACCAACGCCTGAGCCCTTTCAATCACACTAGTAGCCACCTCTATAACAGCCGTTTACAGCATGCGAATTATCTACTTCGTCTTAATAACTAAACCTCGCTACCCTGCCACAATTATCATTAACGAAAATAACCCATTACTAATCAACCCAATCAAGCGATTAGCACTAGGAAGTATCTTAGCAGGTTTCTTCATCTCATACAACATCCCCCCAACAACAGTACAAGTAATAACCATACCCTGATACCTAAAAATCACAGCCCTCATAATTACTATCGCAGGATTCGCAATCGCACTAGACCTAAACAACATCACCAACAACCTCTCACCAACTAAACCCTCACCAACAAACTCATTCTCAACCTCACTAGGTTATTTCCCAACAATCACACACCGATTATTACCCCTAAAAACACTCAACACAAGTTTCAAGACAGCCCTAGCCATACTAGATCTCATCTGACTAGAAAAAGCTATTCCGAAGGCCACCTCTGCCATACATACATTTACCTCTTCTGCCCTAAGTAACCAAAAGGGGATAGTAAAACTATATTTCCTATCATTCCTTATCACACTCATCTGCATCCCACTAATCCTACTCACCTAGTTTCCACGAGTGATCTCAATAATAATAAACACACCCATAAACAGGGTTCAACCAGAAACAACCATCAATCATGCAGAGCAGCTATACAAAGCAGCCACACCAGCACCACCCTCACCCATTAACCCCAACTCATCACCATCATAAATTACCCATCCACCCATACTATTAAATTCTAACATCACATCCATACCCTCATAATAATTAGTCACAAACGTCGCCCCTAACTCCATAAAAATACTCATAAATAGAATTCCAATTGTTAGTCAACTAGATACCAACGCCTCTGGATAATCTTCCGCAGACATAGCAGTAGTATAACCAAATACAACTAGCATACCCCCCAAATAAATTAAAAATACCATAAAACCCAAAAATGAACCACCAAACCCCAACACCGCTAAACAACCTGAGCACCCACTAACAATTAAACACAACCCACCATAAATAGGCGAAGGCTTCAAGGAAGTACCCATGCAACCTAACGCAATTACTGAACTTAATAAATAAATTAATTCTGTCATAATTTCTACATAGACTTTCACTATGACCAATGACATGAAAAATCATCGTTGTTATTCAACTATAGAAACACCTAATGACAGTCATCCGAAAAAAACACCCATTAATCAAAATCATTAACCACTCGTTCATCGACCTTCCTGCCCCATCAAACATCTCATCATGATGAAACTTCGGCTCTCTCCTAGGTCTTTGTCTGATTGTCCAAATTCTCACAGGATTATTCCTAGCTATACACTACACGTCAGACACAGCAACAGCATTCTCATCAGTAGCCCATATCTGTCGAGACGTAAACTATGGTTGACTTATCCGATACATACATGCCAACGGAGCTTCCATATTCTTCATCTGCCTGTTCCTACACGTAGGACGAGGAGTCTACTACGGCTCATATAACATAATCGAAACATGAAACATAGGGATTGTCCTACTATTCGCCGTAATAGCAACAGCATTCATAGGCTACGTCCTTCCATGAGGCCAAATATCATTCTGAGGGGCCACAGTCATTACAAATCTCTTATCAGCAATCCCCTACATCGGTACTACATTAGTAGAGTGGATTTGAGGGGGCTTCTCAGTAGATAAAGCCACCCTCACACGATTCTTTGCCTTCCACTTCATCCTACCCTTTATTATTACCGCCCTCGTATTAGTCCATCTTTTATTCCTTCACGAAACAGGATCTAACAACCCAACTGGACTGAACTCAGACGCAGACAAAATCCCATTCCACCCCTATTATACAGTCAAAGATTTCCTAGGAGTCCTTATCCTATTAATAGCTTTCATAATTTTGACTTTATTTTTCCCAGATATTCTCGGAGACCCCGACAATTACACCCCTGCAAATCCACTCAACACACCACCCCATATCAAACCAGAATGATACTTTCTATTTGCCTACGCCATTCTACGATCTATCCCCAACAAACTAGGTGGCGTACTAGCACTGATCCTATCAATCGTAATCCTAGCCTTTATACCACTCCTCCACACTTCAAAACAACGAGCATTGACTTTCCGCCCAATCACACAAACAATGTACTGAATCCTAGTAGCTGACCTCCTAGTCCTCACATGAATCGGAGGCCAGCCAGTTGAATACCCATTCATCATCATTGGCCAAACAGCTTCAATTGCCTACTTTGCTATCATCGTTATCTTAATACCAATTGCAGGCATAATTGAAAACGACATTATAGACCTAAATTAAATGTCCTGATAGTATAAATATTACGCTGGTCTTGTAAACCAGTAATGAAAAAACCTATTTTCTCAGGACATCAAGAAGGAAGGACTACTCCCCCACCGTCAGCACCCAAAGCTGACATTCTATTTAAACTACTTCCTGTACATAAAATTATCTTACACATAATACATTTATGTAAATAGTACATTAAATTATATTCCCCTAGCATATAAGCATGTACTATACATCAATTATCTAAGACATTATATTCTTTATCCACATAACTTCTCTACACCATGCCTATTCAAACCCACTATTTAATTAATGCTTACTATACATACCTGTATTATTCCACATACCCCATATAATGTATAATCTTCCTTGTCCATACGGATATTCTCTACCCCATTTACTCGATTATCCCTCATCCTCCGTGAAACCAGCAACCCGCCCACCTTATGCCCCTCTCCTCGCTCCGGGCCCATTTTAACTTGGGGGTTACTAATGTGAAACTTTATCAGGCATCTGGTTCTTACCTCAGGGCCATAGAATGGTTTATCGTCCATACGTTCCCCTTAAATAAGACATCTCGATGGTACGGGTCTAATCAGCCCATGCCCAGCATAACTGTAATCTCGGGCAGTTGGTATCTTTTAATTTTCGGGATGCTTCGACTCAGCATAGCCGTCAAGGCATGAAGGTCAACTTGTCCTGTAGACGAACTTCCTATTCAAGTATCATTTATCCCCATATACACCCTGCCCCCATATAATCAATGGGACCGGGACATACCAATAAGTCGTATTAATCATGCAACTGCTTTCCCCTCATAACAACCCCCAAAGGCATACTTTTCATGCTCTTTTAGACATATATTCCATTAAGTGAACACCCATCCGGGTTCTCGTACATTCGAGTAATTCCCAAAATTTAACTTAAAATTTAGTATTGGCCAAAAAAAAAAACAAAATTTTCAATACAAAAAATCAACTCAAAACTCTAAAAATTTTCAAGTACAATTTCAGTATTGATTTTTTTTGCT